CTTTGGAAGCGCAAGCGGAGGCTCGTTTACTTATGTTTTCTCATATGAATCTCTTTTCTCCGGCTATTGGAGATCCCATTTCGGTACCAACCCAAGATATGCTTATTGGACTCTATGTATTAACGATCGGGAATCGTCGAGGTATTTGTGCAAATAGGTATAATCCATGGAATCGCATAAACTATCAAAATGAAACAGTTAATGATTATAAGTATAAATATACTACGAAAGAGAAAGAGCCCTATTTTTGTAGTTCCTATGATGTACTTATAGTTTATCAGCAGAAACGAATCAATTTAGATAGTCCTTTGTGGCTTCGGTGGCGACTAGATCAACGTGTCATTGCCTCAAGAGAAGTTCCTGTCGAAGTTCAATATGAATCTTTGGGTACCTATCATGAAATTTATGGGCACTATCTAATAGTAAGACGTATAAAAAAACAAACCCTTTGTATATACACCCGAACCACTGTTGGTCATATTTCTTTTTCTCGAGAAATAGAAGAAGCCATACAGGGGTTTTGTCAGGCCTACTCATACGGTATCTAAGCTAAGGAATTATGTAATACCGCGGGAATTTTGGTCTCTCCGGTTCAACTGGAATCATAATTCCTTAATTTCTACATGAATCGAGATCCAGTAAAGGAGGTCTTCGAATCACTGACTCAAACCCATTGGCGAATCCTACTCAGCGGAATAGAGAAGTACTTATGGCAGAATGGGCTGATCTGTTCTTTTACAATAAAGCGATAGATGGGTCTGCCATGAAACGACTTATTAGCAGATTAATAGATCACTTCGGAATGGCATATACATCGCACACCCTGGATCAAGTAAAGACTCTGGGTTTCCAGCAAGCCACTGCTACATCCATTTCATTAGGAATTGATGATCTTTTAACAGTACCTTCTAAGGGGTGGCTAGTCCAAGATGCTGAACAACAAAGTTTCATTTTAGAAAAGCACCATCATTATGGGAATGTACACACAGTAGAAAAATTACGCCAATCCATTGAGATATGGTATGCTACAAGTGAATATTTGAGACAAGAAATGCATCCTAATTTTAGGATGACTGATCCTTCTAATTCAGTCCATATAATGTCCTTTTCGGGAGCTAGAGGAAATGCATCTCAGGTACACCAATTAGTAGGTATGAGAGGATTAATGTCGGATCCCCAAGGACAAATGATTGATTTACCGATTCAAAGCAATTTACGCGAAGGACTTTCTTTAACGGAATATATCATTTCCTGCTACGGAGCCCGCAAAGGAGTTGTGGATACTGCTGTACGAACATCAGATGCTGGATACCTCACGCGTAGACTTGTTGAAGTAGTTCAACACATTGTTGTACGTAGAACAGATTGTGGCACTACCCGAGGCATTTCCGTGAGTCCTAGAAATGGGATGACGGAAAGAATTTGGGTCCAAACACTAATTGGTCGTGTATTAGCATACAATATATATATGGGCCCACGTTGCATTGCCGCTCAAAATAAAGATATTGGGGTTGGACTTGTCACTCGATTCATAACCTTTCGAACACAACCAATATATATTCGAACCCCCTTTCTTTGCAGGAGTATATCTTGGATCTGTCGATTATGTTATGGTCAGAGTCCCACTCATGGCGACCTGGTCGAATTAGGAGAAGCAGTAGGTATTATTGCGGGTCAATCAATCGGCGAACCGGGGACTCAACTAACATTAAGAACTTTTCATACCGGTGGAGTATTCACAGGTGGTACTGCAGAACATGTACGAGCCCCTTTTAAGGGAAAAATCAAATTCAATGAGGGTTTGGTTCATCCCACACGTACACGTCATGGGCATCCTGCTTTTCTATGTTATATAGACCTGTATGTAACTATTGAGAGTCACGATATTCTACATAATGTGAATATTCCACCCAAAAGTTTTCTTTTAGTTCAAAACGATCAATATGTAGAATCAGAACAAGTGATTGCTGAGATTCACGCTGGAACATCCACTTTCAATTTTAATAAAGTTAAAGAGAAAGTTCGAAAACATATTTATTCTGACTCAGAGGGAGAAATGCACTGGAGTACCGATGTGTACCATGCGCCTGAATATAAATATGGTAATGTTCATCTCTTACCCAAAACAAGTCATTTATGGATATTATCAGGAGCTCTGTGCAGATCCAGTATAGTGCCTTTTTCGCTCCACAAGGATCAAGATCAAATGAATGTTCATTCTGTTGAACGGAGATCTATTTCTGACCTCTCCGTGACTAATGATCAAGTGAGACACAAATTGTTTAGTTCGAATCCTTACGGTAAAAAGGGGGGGGTTCTTGATTATTCAGGACCTGATAGAATCATATCCAACGGTCATTGGAATTTCATATATCCTACCATTCTCCACGAGAATTCTGATTTATTGGCTAAGAGGCGAAGAAATAGATTTATCATCCCATTCCAATCTGATCAAGAACGAGAAAAAGAACTAATGCCCCGTTCCGGTATCTCGATTGAA